TAGAATAGAAATATTTTGAATATTTCAAATTGTTAAATGTAATTTAATATTGTTTAATGTATTTATATATATATATATAATATGTTATCATATGTCTTTTTTTATTCCTTACTTGACAACAGTAAGAAATTAAGTAATAAACTGAGAAAAAGAAAAAAAGAATAATCAATGGAATAAAAGAAGAAATGTCCCGGCCAGTACTTAAGCAGATCAGGCCGGGAGAATAAACCTTTCGTATAAAATCAAAGAACTAAGATATTCTTTCTATTGAGGAGATCCGTTTTGAGTCATTATCTATATTGAATTCCTGATCAATTGCTTTTTTCTATCTTTTTCTTATTTTTCTTATACATATTTTTACATATTTTATTATACATAATATATTTATACTATAATAAATATATACCTCTTAGTATAAATATATACCTTTACTTTTATTTTATTTAAATTATTTTATCTAAATATTAAATACTTTGTTTAAGTTTAAATTTTAATAGCTATTTTAAAAATTTCTATTATTTATTAGAATATTTCGAATTTCTATTTTAATAATATAATAATATTTTTTTTTATTAAAATAGAATAATATAATAAAATAAATAATAATAATAAAGTTAAATAAGATTAAATAAATAAAAATCAAATGAAAAAAGAAAATAAAGAGAAGAAGGTGGATTTTTATCAATCTTTATTTCACGTGTTACATCACATAACAAATTTGCAATTTGGAATTAGGAGAGATGGCTGAGTGGACTAAAGCGGCGGATTGCTAATCCGTTGTACGAATTATTTGTACCGAGGGTTCGAATCCCTCTCTTTCCGCTTTCTCTGATCACTTGGTATTTTCGAATTCGAAAAGATTCTCATCCCTTGATTTTATCATAGTTAAATGTATGAAACAAATAAGATTATTAAGAATTAATTTTGAAAAAAGCAAAAAAAAACTAGAAATTTTTTATTCCTCACGTCCAGGATTGCGTCCTGGATCATTAGATAAGAATCCAAAGATAAAAAGGGAAACAAAGAATATCACTACTGTGTAAACAAAGAGTTTGAGAGTAAGCATTACACAATCTCCAAGATCATTTTTTTTTTGAAAAAGGGGAATAGATTGCCTATTTTTTACCACATATACCATTTTTTTTTTTGTTTTGACACCCCAAAAAATGAAAAATAAAACGAATTTATTTGTAATAAGATTTTGATTCATTCGTTACCCGAAATTTCTTGTCATATCAACAATTAGGTATTGTGGAGTACCTAATAGTCCATACTCACCGGAAGGCCAGAACGGGGAAAAGGCTGATCCAAATTCATCGCTGCGGTTATTCATTCAATATACAAGAATTTCGATTTTTGAATCGAGGGTTCGTAGTGTAAGACTTATCTGATCTTATCAATTTTTAGAATTTTTTTATCGAATACATCATCAATTTAGCAGAGTATTAAAGATTTCATCGAAAACTTACAGCGGCTTGCCAAACAAAGGCTAAGAGAAAAAAGAGTACAGGTATGACAGGCATAACATCTACTATTGGATTGAAAATGGCATAAGCTTCGGGCAATTTGGCGAAGAAAAAACTACTCGAATAAAGGACAGAATTAAGACAGATACCGATAAAACTAAAGATATTAAGCATAACAAGCATTTCGTTCTTGTGGATTAGATAATTTTGAGTTATTTTTATAAGGGAAAAATGAAAAAGGCAGATCAAGAAATCCTTCTTTTTCTTCGGTTCGGACTTTCCCAAATAAAAAATCCCCCCCCCATTATCATTCTAAAATGAGAATATAAGGAATTCAACTTTCATACAATATCTTAATTGAATTCTATGTAATGATCAATGAATTTTTTTGATTCTATATCTACATGTCTTGAATCCTAGCAACAAAATATCCCATATGTTTTTGTGTATTTGGGTTGGGATTGACGAATAACCAATACCAATATTAGTGTTGATTAATATCGAATAGAAATCAAAATGGGGCGTGGCCAAGCGGTAAGGCAGCGGGTTTTGGTCCCGTTATTCGGAGGTTCGAATCCTTCCGTCCCAGATCGTTTTTCATGAAACGAAAGATGGGATCACACTGCATTCCACATGAAACAATAATTTGTTAAAGGGAAAAATCTTTTCTTATTAATTTTCAGAATGGTTCTAAGAATCATATCTGAGAATTCGTTTGGTTTCTCACAAACGGAATCAAGTGTCAAATGTGGGTAAAATTGAATATCTTTATTTTCATTCAATTCATATGATAGAATATGGGGTTAAATTAAATAAATTCGATCCTTGCTGACCTTTATCCGGATAAATACTTATTTATCCGTAGATAGAAATATTATATACCGGTTGAACCAATGACTATTCATGATTTTATATTGAATCAATTCCATACCGCTTTGAAATTTCAATTAGAGGAATGTTATGGTAAAACTTCGTTTGAAACGATGTGGTAGAAAGCAACGTGCGACTTGAAGGACATGGTCGGCTGTGGATTTTTACATCCGCCATCTTCTATAGTAATGAAGATGCTCTTGGCTCGACATAGTTTGTTCTGTTCTGCCCGGAACCTAATTTGTGTTGGGTTATAAGTAAATAGTACATGATGAAGCTCGAGAAGAAAGGATTGATTCATTTTTCAAGGGAAAGAATCTAGGGTTAGTGAAAATCAATAAGTTAGACCAACTCTGTAAGTATATCCTCACTATATATAAATTCTAAATTGAAAGGTTCAAATTCAGAACAAGTTTGAAAAGTCAAATTTTCCAAAATTGGTAAAACTATTTCGATGAAAAGTGTATCACAAGGGAATCAATCATTCGTATTCTATTTATATAGAAAGAAATAACAAAAAAAGGTATGTTGCTGCCATTTTGAAAGGAATAAGGATCCCCGAGGTAATGTCTAAACCCAATGATTTCACAAAGCAAGGATAAAGGATTCCGAAACAAGGAAACACTATTTTCAATTGTCTCAACAATTGGATCAGACTGAGGAATAAAAATAGATTCGAAATGAGACAAACAAAAGAGTTTAGAGACGGCTCAATAAATGTCTAAGGATTTTCTTGTCAGAATTACCCAACTTGAGTTATGAGTATGAATGAGATTTCTTCCTTTTTCTGTAAGGAAGAAGAAAAAAGTACTCAATTCAAATTATAGTAAAATTCATGATTTTATGGATCCACTTGCTATTATATACAGAAATTGGAATCATTTTTCTCGAGCCGTATGAGGAAAAAACCTCCTATACGTTTCTAGGGGGGGCATTGTTTATTTACATCTATCCCAATGAGCCATCTATCGAATCGTTGCAATTGATGTTCGATTCCGAAGAGAAGGAAGAGATCTTCGAAAAGTAGGTTTTTACGATCCGATAAAGAATCAAACTTATTTAAATGTTCCTGCTATTCTATATTTCCTTGAAAAAGGTGCTCAACCTACAGGAACTGTTTATGATATTTTAAAGAAGGCAGAATTCTTTAAAGAAAGAACTTTGAGTTAATTAAAGGAAAAAACAAAATTATTAAATAAATAAAATAAAGTAGGGAAGGGTAACTAGTATCTATCCTTGTGTAATTATTTCTATTTACACACCATTTTCCTTTTTCTTGCTTTATTCATATTTTGGTGGGGGAATTGAATTTAACAACAAACAAGGGGTTAAGCTTGCTTATCGTACTTTTATTGATTGAATAAACCGGGGATTTTTTATTTACCTTTTCCTTAATTTTTTCCATTCCAATTTCTTATTTATGTTGTGCCAATCCAACACAAGTCTTTATTTTATTTACTTGATTTACTTTCTCAACATTGCTTTTATATTGACAATGGTGTATCGAACAAATATAATTCGATCGTAGATAAATAGGGCTGTTTATCCCCACCCCATATTGATTTTTTTTGTTTCCTTCACTCAAATGATGGGTTTGCCTTGCTGCATTTACTCTCATACAAGATGTATTTTCTTAGGGAAAATCAAAAAAGAATTTGATAAAAAATGGGTGGTCTGTCATAATTTTTACATTTCGATTAGGAATATTTTTAATCCGATCTGCTAATTTTGGTATTTTGTGTTTCTAATTGATCAGAAAATCTTTCTTTTCGATGTGTTGCTAGTTCAATGTTTTGATAGGGTCGTGCAGTGCAATTCAATTGATTTTTATATTTCGATCGTATCTACATATCCTATTTATCCGGGTTGCTAACTCAACGGTAGAGTACTCGGCTTTTAAGTGCGACTATGATCTTTTACACATTTGGATGAAGCAACGAATTCGTCCAGACTATTGGTATAGTCTATAAGACCACGACTGATCCTCAAGGGTAATGAATGGAAAAAACAGCATGTCGTAATAAAATCAATTTATTATTTTATTAGATTTTCGATTTTATTAATTTATTTAATTTGAAATGAAAGTCAAAGTTAAAGTAGAACTTTGAGTTTATCCTTACCGGATCATTACAGTTCCAAAAGATTGTTTTGATTTTTGGAAGGGGACAAAAGAAATTCACATTTACAGTTGGGTCTAGTGAATAAATGGATAGAGCTCTATGGCTCCAATTCTGGTAAAATAAAAAGCAACGAGCTTATGTTCTTAATTGGAATGATTACCCGATCTAATTAGATGTTAAAAATGAATTAGTGCCTAATGCGGGAAAGAGTGGGTTCTCCTGTGAGTGAACCATTGATTTTTTCTTTTTTTTTTCAGAATCCTAATTATTCTTTATTATGGATTGTAGACGGATGTGTAGAAGAAACAGTATATTGATAAAGAGAATTTATTCCAAAGTCAAAAGAGCGATTGGGTTGCAAAAATAAAGGATTTTTTCTCCTGTTGTAATTATAACGAACATAAACCAATTGGATAGAAAAGGAAGGTAAAAAGATCTGTTGGTTGGACTCCCTCTTTCTTTTCCGGGGTATATATTTTTTTCTTACTATACTATATACATAATACAATACATAATACCCTGTTCTGACCATATTGCACTATGT